TGGTTCGGAACAAAGAAATGGAAGAACTAGAACCGTATGGATTTCCAAAGACTCCATGGATAGGAACTAAAAACGAGATATCGAAGTAGTTCTGATGATTCAGTATATCATCACTTCAATTCGGAGTTCTTAGTTACTTTGACCGGGTGGATCTTAGTGATGGAATAATAAGTAATAATTCATTGGTTGATTGTATCATTAACCATTTCTTTATTTTGGTGCGAGGAACTTACCATGAATCCACTGATTTCTGCCGCTTCCGTTATTGCTGCTGGATTGGCCGTAGGGCTTGCTTCTATTGGACCTGGAGTTGGTCAAGGTACTGCTGCGGGCCAAGCCGTAGAAGGTATCGCGAGACAACCAGAAGCAGAGGGTAAAATACGAGGTACTTTATTGCTTAGTCTGGCTTTTATGGAAGCTTTAACAATTTACGGACTGGTCGTGGCATTAGCGCTTTTATTTGCGAATCCTTTTGTTTAATCCTATTCTATAAACGTGAAAATACGTACTTCTTTTCTTATTTTATTGCCGTCGACTTACCGCTTGCTTCTTCGAATTATATCAAAACTTCACTCCACTTCTTCGTTGAGACAATACTCCGGGGAAGGTCTGATTTGAGGATGAGGAATTAGTAGATCCACTCGCTTTCTCACTTCCCGTCCTTAATTTAATGGAAACCCCTTTTGACTTTTAGGAAGCGTTGCAGGTATTTCGCAATTGACATGAAATCGGGGACCTAATAAGTATCTTATTGGGAACTTCAATTGAAATAAAATAATAATAAAGAATCCATTTTTGAAATTTGAAAATGATTTCAAATGAAATGAATATATTCATATTTAAAATAAGTCAATTAATAAAAAAAAAAAGAAATCAATAATAAAAAAACGGGATGAAGTGATACAAAAAGAACTCTGTTCGATTTTGTTAGTCCTATCTATAAGAGGAGAGCATATGAAAAATGTAACCGATTCTTTCGTTTCCTTGGGTTACTGGCCATCCGCCGGGAGTTTCGGGTTGAATACCGATATTTTAGCAACAAATCTAATAAATCTAAGTGTAGTGCTTGGTGTATTGATCTTTTTTGGAAAGGGAGTGTGTGCGAGTTGTGTATTTCAAGAATAGGCTGGATCCAACCGGCTGCACTTTCTTTTTTTTTTTTTTTTATAAATAGGGAAGAAAGGTGCACGATCTCGACGAATTACTTCTGAATAAATTAAGAAATCATATGTAAGAACCATAGCATTTCGTGACTCATTGGTAAATCAACTTTGATTCTCTATCAACCAATAATGTGGGACCATTAACATGGTTAAAGCTAAACCGCCTGAAGTCCAGGCACAACATGGTACTCTTTCTACCACTACGTTAGTACGGAGATGGTTTCAAAATGAATAGTTGGCAATTTATCCGATATAGAACACTCATATCGATAAAATGATTTGAACCATTTACTGGAAAAATGGGTGTCTCGCCCTTTTTTTATCCAATGCTGAATCGACGACCTATGTATAAAATAAGAAGAATTTTTTGGATTTGAAGAAAAAAAAACAACTTTGCTGACAATTACAGATTTTTTTTTGTCTGGTCGGAAGAGTCCTCTGACTATTCTGGTCTTGTATCAGTTTCCATATCTTGGAATACGAACAGAGAAGAGAGGGTAGGCTCATTACATTAAAAGATATGGGAATGCTCATAACATAAGTAACTGAGCGTGAGAGCCAAATGAATCGAAAGATTCATGTTTGGTTCGGGAAGAGATCATGGAAGTGAAGTTGTGAAATGAATGGGAAAATAATCTACTTTCATTAAGTGATTTATTAGATAATCGAAAACAGAGGATTCTGAGTACTATTCGAAATTCAGAAGAACTACGCGGAGGAGCTATTGAGCAGCTAGAAAAAGCCCGGGCTCGCTTACGGAAAGTGGAAATGGAAGCAGATGAGTTTCGAGTGAATGGATACTCTGAGATAGAACGAGAAAAACAGAATTTGATTAATGCCACTTATGAGAATTTGGAACGATTAGAAAATTACAAAAATGAAACCATTCATTTTGAACAACAAAGAGCAATTAATCAGGTCCGACAGCGAGTTTTCCAACAAGCCTTACAAGGAGCTCTAGGAACTCTGAATAGTTGTTCGAACAGCGAGTTACATTTACGCACCATCAGTGCTAATATTGGCATGCTCGGGGCCATGAAAGAAATAACTGATTAGCCCTTTTACTGTAGGCATTATTTTTTTTTTTTTTTTCTCCCTTTGTTTCCGAAAAAGAATTAAGAGACACTAATGGTAACCATTCGAGCCGACGAAATTAGTAATATTATCCGTGAACGTATTGAACAATATAATCGAGAAGTCACGATTGTGAATACCGGCACCGTACTTCAAGTAGGCGATGGCATTGCTCGTATTCATGGTCTTGATGAAGTAATGGCAGGGGAATTAGTAGAATTTGAAGAGGGTACAATAGGCATTGCTCTGAATTTGGAATCAAA